GATTACCCAGTAATCCGTCTTGCTCTCACTAAAGTGATATCCGTATAGATATCAATATATCACTTGTGACTTTCTTTGTTACAAAACACAAATTTTAATCTAAAATTGAAATGATTAAAATGAAATCATAAGAAGGAATATGTAAGCTACCCACTTGATTTCCATGGGATTGTAGTTCAATTGGTCAGAGCACCGCCCTGTCAAGGCGGAAGCTGCGGGTTCGAGCCCCGTCAGTCCCGGCGGATTCAATACATCAACTCCCCTTTTTGTTTCTGGGCAAGGGGATGAAAATGGTTTCATTTATCTTTTTGTTTTATTTTTCTTTTTTCATAAAACAAAAGAAAGGGTCGATTATTTTAACTAGGGTAGAGAGACATATGTAAATTAATTATAATTATTTAGAGCATTCAACACTTCAAGAAAGAGAAACTGTATGGGGTTTCCGCTTTTTGTCAACTGATCTCCCATTAATTCGTGTAGGAAAATGGAATAGGATAGCGTATAATACATTTGCCAAGAGTACCTATATATACTTTTCTTTCTATGAAGTCAAGGAATTTTAAATAGTTCGAATCCAACCAAGGAAAGAGGATTTTTTTTTAATAAAGATAAAATGCGTCTTCCCTAATGAATATGCTCTTTTTAAAGATTAGAGGCGATGTCGAATAAAAAACTCGTAAGAAAAATTAACGAGTTAATTTTTTTGAATATTTTCGTTTTTTTGACTGGGACTCGTCTTTGTCACATTCCCTTTCTTTGTTTTCCAAAAAGATGATAAACCCTTTCAATTTTTTTATTTCAAATTGAACTTCGTACTTGTTTTCTCTATTTGATTTCTATTGTTTATTTAAGGTTCTTTATAAACTCTTTTTGTAAAGGATCGAAGTAGAAAAGGTTTTTTTATGATACTTCATCAGATGATTGTACAAGGAAAGTAAACTACTAGGTTTTAGAAAGGAAAGCCGGGAAAAAAAATCATAAATAAATATTTTTTGATTGGATCAAGAATCTCATTATGTATTGGGTGTGGATAAAAGATCTTCCTATGTTATACTATTAAATTCTTGACGATGAATCGATTTTATAGCTCCGATATTGTTATTCATGATATTTCTTTCATTCGATATCATAGAAATCTAATTCATCTGAGTGAGTTTACAAGCGAAAGATTTCTCATCTCTATGGGATTAAATCCCGAGATATTCCAAAGAAAAAAAAAAAAATAATAATAAACGATTAAATTATGGAAGTCAATATTCTTGCATTTATTGCTACTGCACTCTTCATTCTCGTTCCTACTGCTTTTTTACTTATAATTTACGTAAAAACCGTTAGTCAAAATGATTAATTTGAATACAATTTTACTATCAATGAAAAAAAAAAGATTTCAATTTCTCGTCTTAAATGAAAGGAATGCATTAGACTCAGTAGTAGTATCCTAAAGGGCCCGCTAGTATGGTAGAAAGAGATCTCTTTCTACCATACTAGCCATTATGGTTATTATAATGTATAAAGATACAAGTGAAATATATTAATATAAAGGAATACACCTATATCTCTCTTTTTCTTTATAAACGTCAATATAAATGAAATAGAATATGAAATGTATGTACATACTTTCTCAATTTCATTTGTTTGTTTGATCCATTTAATACAGATAATCCCAAACCGATAATCCCAATTCGATGGAAGCTTCTTCAGATTTCCAAAGGGGTTACCCCATGAATGGTTAACCGTGTAAACCCTGATATAAAAATAGCAAATGAGTCAATAAAACAAAACATAAATCCAATTTCTAAAAAAAAATCTTAAAAAAATTGCCGAACGGTCTAGAAAACGAAAACAATTGATACAGGTTGATAGAGTTTGATTATTACCGCAATTAGAAGTATTTTTAGAGTCCACTTCGTCCCCACACTACGAGAGAGAGGGAAAATGTAAAAACTACCATTAAAGCAGCCCATGCGAGACTTACTATATCCATGTGAATTCTGCCCCCTATTTCTATGAATATGAAGAAACTATTCCATTATTGTTTACTAATAATAGTGAAATCACTGGTGCAGAGTCAAAAAAAGGGAGAGGCATTTGGTCACCATTGATGAACTACTCCAAAAATCCACTTATCTTATAATGAGTTATTCTTATTATAAAATTTCTAGTAGAATCGACAAGATGTAAACACAAGCAAACGGACATTTTTCGAAGTATCCAAGGAATCTGACTCACATGTAGAAAGAAGAAGACTTTTTCTTTCTTTTATCATTTTTTATTTTTTGAAGTAAAATGAAAGGCAATTCTTCATCTAATCTAATATTGATTGAATGTCGGAGCATTCCGAGACTTTCATGAGTCTATATCCAAAGTATCTTAGGTCCTTTCCAAAACTATTAATTTAATTCCCTCTCTGGCTATCCAATCTAATTGAAGACTCAGTAAGTGGAACTCAATTAGTAGTGGCAAGTAAAGATTTACAGATTTCCCTCCACTACTTTAAGTTTTCCTTGAATCTGATAGGCAAAACTTTAGGTTAGAGAATAGAACCTCGAGAGCCGGGGGCTTAGAATAACGAAAAGAAAGTATCAAGAGTCTTTTCCTATTCCTACGTTTGTTATTTAAAGTCTGTTGTTGAGGCGGCACCCGGATTTGAACTGGGGAAAAAGGATTTGCAGTCCCCCGCCTTACCACTCGGCCATGCCGCCAAAACGATAGAAACTAGATTCCAATTTGCTTTTTTTTTTTCAACTCCGAAAAATATATATCTATAGATTTTCAGTCACAAAATATAGAATCCAGGACAAACCAGAACCATTAACTATTGACTGTAAATTCATGACCATTTTTGAATTAAAAAAAAAATCTACATTTTTTTATTTCTAATAATATTAAGAAAATCAATGGATTTATAACTAATCTACATTGAGTTTTTTCAATTAAAAAGAAATCTTCTTCAATTTCAATTATAACAGTAATGATGAGTATATGTAAACCCCAGAATCAGAACATACGTTACGTTGTGTTATAGAGCTATAGCTCTATAATGGGGTATTTTATCTCTCTAGGGATGCTTTTGAGGAGTAATTCTCAATAAATTTTTATATTTCAATTTTTCCCTTGAAGAGAAAATTTCCTTTTTGATAGAGCACAGCATGTGCTGTCCCAAACAGAACTGTACCACAATAAAAGAAGAAAAAGAGACATATATATCTGTGCATTTTTTTTTTATTTTAATAATAATAAAAATTAATAAATAAAAAAACACAAGTTTTCTTACCTACTTCAATTCAATGATATTCTAACTATTCTATTCAAAATGGGTAAAAATCAATCTCTTTTCCGCAAATATTTTTTTGAACAATGAAATGTGGTTAAAAAAAAAGTTTTCTATTTATTATATGTTTATCTGCTCGAACAGATCCAATGATGAATACATTTTTTATGGTATGCAATCGAATTGGAATATGTAATATCATAGGTGAAAATGAAATTACTTGGTTTTTCTAGTCTTTACAAAACTCCGTAAGTTCCAGCGGTATTTCTCAATTCTGTTCCATTTGGATCTATTTCTTATAAAAAAATTCCAATTGAATCTAGTCTCCGTTCATACGTATTTCATACATTCCATATATCTTGGAGTTGGATAAAATTTCATGTGATTCAGTAAACAGAATAGAAATTCCATTATTGTTAGATCGAATTCTATGGATATGATTCGGTGAAGAATGAGAGATGGGATGGGATTTTTTCAATAAACGGATAAATGGGAAATTCAAAAAAGATGCTTGGGGATGGAAAAGAGGGAACATCTACAATACCCGGATTTAATCAGATACAATTTGAAGGGTTTTATCGGTTTATTGATCAGGGTTTAATAGAAGAACTTTCGAAGTTTCCAAAAATTGAAGATATAGATCACGAAATTGAATTTCAATTATTTGTGGAAACATATCAATTGGTAGAACCTCTGATAAAAGAACGAGATGCTGTCTATGAATCACTTACATATTCTTCTGAATTATATGTATCCGCGGGATTAATTTGGAAAACCAGTAGGAATATGCAAGAACAAAGAATTTTTATTGGAAACATTCCTTTAATGAATTCCCTTGGAACTTCTATAGTAAACGGAATATACAGAATTGTGATCAATCAAATATTGCAAAGTCCCGGTATCTATTACCAGTCAGAATTGGATCATAACGGGATTTCGGTCTATACCGGCACCATAATATCAGATTGGGGAGGCAGGTTAGAATTAGAGATTGATAAAAAAGCAAGAATATGGGCTCGGGTGAGTAGGAAACAGAAAATATCTATTCTAGTTCTATCATCAGCTATGGGTTCGAATCTACGAGAAATTCTAGAGAATGTTTGCTACCCTGAAATTTTCTTATCTTTCTTGACCGATAAGGAGAAAAAAAAAATTGGGTCAAAAGAAAATGCTATTTTGGAGTTTTATCAACAATTTTCTTGTGTAGGTGGGGATCCAATATTTTCTGAATCCTTATGTAAGGAATTACAAAAAAAATTCTTTCACCAAAGGTGTGAATTAGGAAGGATTGGTCGCCGAAATATTAATTGGAGACTGAATCTTAATATACCTCAGAATAATATATTTTTGTTACCACGAGATATATTAGCAGCTGCCGATCATTTGATTGGGATGAAATTTGGAATGGGTACACTTGATGATATGAATCATTTGAAAAATAAACGTATTCGCTCTGTAGCGGATCTTTTACAAGACCAGCTCGGGTTGGCTCTGGCTCGTTTAGAAAATGTAGTTAAGGGAACTATCTCCGGAGCAATTAGGCATAAATTGATACCTACTCCTCAGAATTTGGTAACTTCAACTCCGTTAACAACTACTTATGAATCCTTTTTCGGATTACACCCATTATCTCAAGTTTTGGATCGAACTAATCCATTGACACAAATCGTTCATGGGAGAAAATTGAGTTATTTGGGCCCTGGCGGATTAACAGGGCGAACTGCTAATT